TGAATGAGCATTCTCAATAACAGATTTCGGATCTAATCAATATTGATATACCGAGTATCTTATCCGTTGATACGAAGTATTCCGGCGATCCCCACGATCCGGGTCCGAACTGTTGGAATTGGAATAGGTTCGGCAGCGGATCGCGAAATCTTGGTGATCTTCTCCATCTAATGAATGAGGAGTCCGTTTTGAAATCGTCCGCCCTGCATCCACCCCCCGAGTATATGATTCAACAGGAATCACACAAGGGTAGATTGATAGAAACCTCTGGTAAAATACCCACCAGTACCCGTACCCAGCAGATAAAGTACATTACATAGTCCGTTTTAGAGATTGGCGCTTTGCCCATTCAGTGACTTTGGCACTGGACGTTCCCAAAATAGGTACTATTGGGTCGGGTGAATTAGAGAATAGACAGACGAGACGTCTGTTGGCATTCCAGCCTTCCTTCTCCTTTCAGGGCCTATCCCAAAGAGAATCCAGTACCTCTTGGTCGTGAATATCTGAATAGGACGAACCGGCCTCCGTGGATATCTTTGCTTCAGAACAAAACAATTAGAATTAGGCTCGGTCAACTGGAATGTGTATTATCCATATAGGAGATCTTCCAATTGAGAAGATCCATCGACCTGAGACGAAGAAAAAGGTCTACCTACTATTTTATTTAGTTATTCAGTTAAACCAATGATTCATTATTGGAGCAGATAGCAACAACTATTTCATCGGACATGCGTATTTTTGATTTTCCGATGGATTGACATGGTTTCATTAATGGAAATTGTTTGATGTAATGAGTAAATAGGCTCTTTCGCCGTTCAAGAATTCTTGTTTAGGCAGTTCATATCATCCATACATAGTGTTTTGATCTAAGATTTCAATTCTTCCATCTTTCTGCAGTAGCATATTGTTCCATGGAGCTAAGATCCAAAATATGGAATAAACAAGTATTTCCACGACTCTACCACCTGGCCAATTCTGTTCCACTTAATCCCTTTTTCATGGCCACATATCTTTATTTTATGGCTAAGGAATGGGAAATCTTTCTCCTGTTACATGAATCAAATGTTTCATTTCATCTGGGAAAAGCCATCTCTTTCTCAACAATGTCTTTGTCATTTGATCCAATAACGTTCCGTTAGATAGGAACAGATTTGATAAATACTGATAACTCTCAGATAGAGTATTAGAACGGAAAGATCCATTAGATAATGAACTATTGGTTCTAAGCCATCTGTGGCGATGAATCAACAATTCGAAGTGCTTTTCTTGCGTATTCTTGATGAACCAGCGTTTATACATAGATGTAGGAGGATTTGTTTGGGAAGTAATAAGCCCCTTTAACATCTCTTCATCTGCAAAGAATTCTCGACGGGAAAACACAGAGACAAAGGACTGATCTTTGAATAGGAAAAAGAATGGATCCGCAGGATCCCAAATGAATTGGCTTATTCGAAAAAAGCCTTGTTCTTTGGAAAATCTATCTCGTGTCTGGTACTGCATGGTTCCACTCTGCAAGAACTCTGAATCATTCTCTTGAAGCTCATCCTCTTTATGATAAATGATCCGCTTGCCCCGAAATGACCCGGCCCAATAAGGAAATCCCAATTCAGTGGGCCTTTCGATACAATCAAATATATTGCCATAAGGGCGCCATATTCTAGGAGCCCAAACTATGTGATTGAATAAATCCTCCTCCATCTGTTGTGAGTCGAAGGCTCCTTCCCCTTCTTCAAACTCCGATTCGTATTTTTCATATAGAAATCTCTGATCAACGATAGAACAAGATCTATTTTGCATCATATATAACTGATTCCTTGGTTCGGACCGAAGAAGTAGTGTCACTCGATTATTATCAAACTGGCTGCAATCTTTTTCTGTCCGTGAGGATCCCGCCAGAGCGCCTTCTACTTCTAATAGGCCATGAACTAGATCAGAATCATTCTCAACGAAGCCATAAGAAGTGATCCAATTTTTTTCATTGGGTCCGGATGAAGACCAAAGATCTTGAGCGACCGATCCGGCAGAACAACTCAAAAGATAAAGAAGTATCGTTAATTTCTTCATGCTCGTTCCAAGTTCGAAGTACCATTTGTACAAATAAGAATCCCCTTCCTTACATGATTTCTTCTTCATATAGATAGATATAGGATCTATGGGGCAATTACTTAGAAGTACATTTTGTGCAACAGTCCTTCCTATCTGATAGAAAAGGATCTCATGATCCTGAACCGATCTTACCTGGGATCGCAAATCCCAAGTTTGTCTATGAAGAGCTGATCTAATTGTATTAGTTTCTATAATTGATTTCTTCTGTGTAATACTAATTGATAGGACCTCATTGATAAGTGCTACAAGATCTCGTGCATTGAAACCCATGGTTATGGACCCGAATCCGTTAGTATGGAACATTTTCTTTTCCAAGTGAAATCCTCTAGTATAGGAAAGAATGAAAAAGTGCTTTCGTTGTTGTGGAATAAGAAGCCTTCGTATCTTAATACAT